GACAAAATGGATGAAACAAAAGAGATCCGAATGAATGGAAAGGGAAAAACAAAGGATGAATTCCACTTTAAAGAGACACGCTATAAAAATAGACCAATTTATGAAACTTCTTATCTAGATGGGAATCAAGAAAATTCGAAGTTAGAAATATTTCAAGATAAAAAGGATAAAGAGATATTCTGGTTTGAAAAACCTCTTGTTAATATTCTTTTCGACTATAAACAATGGAAGCGACCATTCCGATATATAAAAAATGATCGATTTGAAAATGCTGTAAAAAATGAAATGTCACAATATTTTTTTCATACGTGTCAAAGTGATGGAAAAGAAAGGATATCCTTTACGTATCCGCCAAGTTTATCAACTTTTTTTGAAATGATACAAAGAAAGATGTCTTTTTTTACAATAGAAAAGATTTCCTATAATGAACTGTATAATCACTGGAATTATACCAATGAACAAAAAAGGAAGAACATAAGCAACCAATTTTTAAATAGAGTCGAAATTCTAGATAATAGATTCCTTCCTCTGGATATAATCGAAAAAAGAATTAGATTGTGTAATTGTAATAATGAGACTAAACAAGAATATTTACCTAAAATATGTGATTCTTTATTTAACGGACCCTTTCGCGGACAAATCAAAAAACTATTTTTCCTCCCAATCATAAAAACTTCTCTAGCTATAAAACATTACATAGAGACAATTTGGATAAATAAGATTTATGGCATCCTTCTTACTACCAATTACACAGAATTTTACCATAAATTCAATTTATTTGATCGAAAATCATTATCAACAGAAATGAGTTATTTCTTAAACATAATTAGCAAGTTTGGAGGAAAATCAACATCAAATTTTAATTTGAAAGGACTTTATTTATTTCCGGAAAACAAAGAAGTAAGAATTAATCCAGAAGATCCAATTCAAATTTTAAAATTTTTAATCAATGCAGTTATAACTGATACTAAGGATAAAACAATTAGCAAAGAATATATTGGAATAAAAGAAATAAATAAAAAAGTTCCTCGATGGTCATATAAATTAATCGACGAATTGGAACAACAGGAAGTAGCAACTGAAGAAAGTGGGGCAGAGGATTATCAAATTCGTTCACGAAAAGCCAAACGTGTCGTAATTTTTACTAATAGTCCGGAGAATACCGATACTAATGAAAAAGAGACTGATAATTCTGATCAAGCTGAAGAGGTGGATTTGATACGTTATTCACAACAACCGGATTTTCGTCGAGATATAATAAAAGGCTCTATACGAGCTCAAAGGCGTAAAATAATTATTTTGGAACTGTTTCAAGCAAATGTGTATTCCGCCCTTTTTTTGGATAGAGTAGACAAACCTCCCCTCTTTTCTTTTGATATCCCCGATCTAATGAAAATAATTTTTATAAATTTGATTTGGAAAAAGAATAAATTCAAAATTTCGGATCATACAAAGGAAAAGACAAAAGAAAGTGAGAAAGAAGAGAAGGCCAAAAGAGAAATAGACAAAAAAGCGGAGAAAACTCGTATAGAGATAGGGGAACTTTGGGATAGCATTATATTTGCTCAAGTAATAAGAGGTTTTGCATTAGTAATCCAATCAATTCTTAGAAAATATATTATATTACCTTCATTAATAATATCTAAAAATCTTGTTCGTATACTCTTATTTCAATTTCCCGAATGGTCCGAAGATTTAAAGGATTGGACTAAAGAAATCCATATTAAATGTACCTATAATGGCGTTCAATTATCAGAAAAAGAATTTCCGAAAAACTGGTTAACAGACGGTATTCAGATAAAGATTCTATTTCCTTTTCGTCTGAAACCTTGGCGCAGATCTAAGTTACGATTCCCTAATAAAGATCCAATTCAAAAGAAAGGGAAAAAACAAAAAAATGATTTTTGTTTTTTAACAGTTTGGGGAATGGAAACTGAATTACCTTTTGGTTCTCCCCGACAACAAATCTCATTTTTTGAACCCATTTTAAAAAAATTAAAAAAAATAAAATTAAAATTGCAAAAAAAATGTTTTCTAGTTCTAAGAGTTTTAAAAGAAAGAACAAAATCTTTTCTAAATGTATTAAAAGAAACAAAAAAATGGGTCATCAAAAGCATTCTCTTTCTAAAAAAAAGAATCAAAGAACTCTCAAAAATAAACCAAATTCTATCATTTGGATTGAAAAAAATAGAAAGATATAAATTGAGTGAACCTAAAAAAGAAAAAAATTCGATAATCCATAATCAAATTATTCCCGAATCGTCTATTCAAATTCGATTTTTGGATTGTGCAACTTACTCATTGACAGAAAAAAAGATTCAAAATTTAACTAATAGAACAAACATAATCATAACTGAAATAGAAAAAATGAAAAAAGATAAGCAAATAGGGTTTCTAACTCGAGAGATAAATATTAGCCCGACCAAAATAAGTTATGAAGATAAAAGATTAGAATCACCAAAAAACATTTGGCGGATATTAAAAAGAAAAAATCTTCGATTACGGCGTAAATTACATTTTTTTTTTAAATTTTTGATTGAAAAACTATACATATATATCTTTCTATGTATCATTATTATATTTAGAATCATTGTGGAGCTTCTTCCTAAATTAAAAAAAAAAAATTTGAATAAATACATTTACAATAATGAAGCAAATCAAGAAAGAATTGATAAAACAAATCAAAGTATAATTAACTTTATTTTGACTATAAAAAAGTCACTTTGTATTATTAATAAAGATTCACATATTTTTTGGGACTTATCTTACTTGTCACAAGCATATGTATTCTACAAATTCTCACAAATCCAAGTCAGTAACTTATATAAGTTAAGATCTGTCTTTAACTATTACGGAACATCTTTCTTTCTTAAGAATGAAATAAAAGAGTATTTTGTTGGAACGCAAGGAATATTTGATTCCGAATTAAGACAACATAAAAACCTTCGAAATTCTTTAATTAATGAATGGAAAAACTGGCTAAAGGTTCATTATCAATATGATTTATCTCAGATTAGATGGTCTAGATTAATATCACAAAAATGGCGAAATAGAGTCAATCAATATCAATGTCGTATGACTAAAAATAAAGATTTAAACAAATTTGATTCATATGAAAAAAACCGATTCATTCAATATGAAAAACAAAATTATTTTGAAATAGATTCATTACTAAAAAAGAACAAAAAATTAAAAAAACAATATCAATATGATCTTTTATCGTATAAATCTATTAATTATGAAGATGAAAAAAACTCATATATTTATGGATTGCCATTACAAGTAAATAAGAACAAAAAGATTTCTTATACTTACACACCTAAACGTAAACTATTTGATATGATAGAAGGTATCCTTATCAATAATTATCGAGTAGAAAATAATAGTATAGATATAAAAAAAAGTCCGGATCGAAAATCTTTTTATTGGAAAATTATCCATTTTTGTCTTACAAAGAAGATTGATATTAAGGCTTGCGTTAATATTGATACCATCACTAAGAGGAATCAAAATACTAAGATTAGTGTTAATAATTATCAAATAATCGATAAATTTGATAAAAAAAAAAAAGGTCTTTTTTATCTCACGATTCATCAAGAAATTCACCCATTCAATCAAAAACAAAAAAAGTCTCTCGCTGATTGGATGAGAATGAATGACGAAATACTAAGTCGCCCCATATCGAATCTTGCATTTTTGTTATTCCCAGAATTTGGGATATTTTATAATACATATAAGATTAAACCCTGGGCCATACCAATCAAATTACTTCTTTTCAATTTTAATGTAAACCAAAATGTTAATAAACATAAAAGCATCACTGAAAAGAAAAAAATATCTCTTTTTTTATTTTCGAAAAAAAAAACTCTTAAGTTAGAAAATAGAAATCAAGGAGAAAAAGAATTAGTCGAAAAACCATATATTAAATCCGCTCTCTCAAACCAAAAAAAAGATGGTGAACAAAGTTCTCCGGGATCAGACATGAAAAAACGTAGAAACAAAAAGCAATACAAGACTAACATAGAAGCAGAGCTTGAGTTTTTCTTAAAAAAGTATTTGCGTTTTCAATTGAGCTGGAATGATTCTTTAAATCAAAGAATAATCAATAACATAAAAGTATATTGCCTCCTCCTTAGACTGAACAGTCCAAACGAAATTGCTATATCCGCTATTCAAAGAAAAGAAATGAATCCGCATATTCTGATGATCCAGAAGGATTTAACTCTTACAGAATTTCTAAAAAGCGGAATATTTATTATCGAACCAGTTCGTCTGTTTGTAAAAAATGATGGACAATTTTATATATATCAAACCATAGGTATTTCATTGGTTCATAAGAATAAGCACCAAATTAATCAAAGATATCTAGAAAAAAGTTATGGCTATGCTGACAAGAATAAGAAGAATTTTTATGAATCCATTGGAATACATCAAAAAATGACTGGAAATACAGACAAAAATCATTATGATTTGCTTGTTCTTGAAAATATTTTATCCCCGAAGCGTCGTAGAGAATTGAGAATTCAAATCTTTTTGAATTATAGGGATATAAACAGTATCTATAGAAATACAGTATTTTTCAATGGAAATAGGATAAAAAATTGCGTGTTGAATAAAAAAAAAAATCTTGATAACGATAAAAAGAAACTAATTAAATTAAAGTTTTTTCTTTGGTCCAATTATCGATTAGAAGATTTAGCTTGTATGAATCGCTATTGGTTTGATACCAATAATGGTAGTCGTTTTAGTATGACCAGGATTCATATGTATCCGCGATTGCAAATTTATTAATGGTACATTTTTACTATATTCTCGAGTATATGAAGACAAAGAAATAAACATACCCATTATCTTACATTTCATTCTGATACACAATACTTACTAATTTAATGAGTCATTGTATTATATTTTATATTATTAATATTAATTCGATCTAGAAATGAATCAACAAAATATTCTTATTTATTTGAAGATCTATTATTTTTTGTGAATACAGAAATAGACCATACTTTTGTATACGGTATCCGATTCGAATCCAATTAATTTTTTAAATTATATTGATTACTAAAGTAAGTAATTTTATTTGATTTTATTTGACAAAAACAAAAAATTCTTAACGAAATTAAGAGTCTTGTGTATATCAAATTCAAATGAGTGGCATTATTATTACTGATCAAGAAATATATCGATAAAAATATCTAAAAAAAAAGAGAAAGGGACGATTCATTTTTATGATAAAAAATGCATTCATTTCCATTTTTTCGCAAGAAGAAAAAGAAGAAAACAGGGGATCCGTTGAATTCCAAGTATTGAGTTTCACCAATAAAATAAGAAGACTTACTTCACATTTAGAATTGCACAGAAAAGACTATTTATCTCAAAGGGGTCTACGTAAAATGCTGGGAAAACGTCAACGGTTGCTGTCTTATTTGTCAAAAAAAAATAGAGTACGTTATAAATACTTAATTAATCAATTGGGTATTCGGGAATCCAAAATTCGTTAATTTGAAAAGTCATTTTGAATTATTTGATTTATTAGATCTTGAATTTTGATGAACTTTTTTTCGTTTTGCGCAATTCATGGAAGAATGAATCGAGGAAAAACTTATGAATATACCAGCTACAAGAAAAGATCTCATGATAGTCAATATGGGTCCCCACCACCCGTCAATGCATGGTGTTCTTCGACTCATCGTTACTCTGGACAGTGAAAATGTTATTGACTGTGAACCAATATTGGGTTATTTACACAGGGGGATGGAAAAAATTGCGGAAAACCGAACAATTATACAATATCTTCCTTATGTAACTCGTTGGGATTATTTAGCTACTATGTTCACAGAAGCAATAACTGTAAATGGGCCAGAACAGTTAGGAAATATTCAAGTACCTAAAAGAGCCAGTTATATCAGAGTAATTATGTTGGAATTGAGTCGTATAGCTTCTCATCTGTTATGGCTCGGCCCGTTTATGGCAGATATTGGTGCACAAACTCCTTTCTTCTATATTTTCAGAGAAAGAGAATTTATATATGATCTATTCGAAGCTGCCACTGGTATGAGAATGATGCATAATTATTTTCGTATCGGAGGAGTAGCGGCTGATCTACCTCATGGGTGGATAGATAAATGTTTGGATTTCTGCGATTATTTTTTAACAGGAGTTACTGAATATCAAAAACTTATTACACGAAATCCTATTTTTTTAGAACGCGTTGAAGGTGTAGGCATTATTGGTAGAGACGAAGTAATAAATTGGGGTTTATCAGGACCAATGTTGCGAGCTTCCGGAATACAATGGGATCTTCGTAAAGTTGATCATTATGAGTGTTACGACGAATTGGATTGGGAAGTCCAATGGCAAAAAGAAGGGGATTCATTAGCTCGTTATTTAGTCCGAATTGGTGAAATGACAGAATCCATAAAAATTATTCAACAGGCTCTAGAAGGAATTCCGGGGGGACCCTGTGAGAATTTAGAACTTCGATACTTTGATAGAGAAAGGTATCCAGAATGGCATGATTTTGAATATCGATTCATTAGTAAAAAACCTTCTCCTATTTTTGAATTGCCGAAACAAGAACTTTATGTAAGAGTCGAAGCCCCAAAGGGTGAATTGGGAATTTTTCTGATAGGGGATCAGAGTGGTTTTCCTTGGAGATGGAAAATTCGCCCGCCGGGTCTTATCAATTTGCAAATTCTTCCTCAGTTAGTTAAAAGAATGAAATTGGCTGATATTATGACAATACTAGGTAGCATAGATATCATTATGGGAGAAGTTGATCGTTGAAATGGTAATTGATACAACGGAAATACAAGATATTAATTCTTTTTACAGAGTGGAATCTTTAAAAGGGGTCTATGGAATTATATGGGCGCTTGTCCCTATTTTGACTCTTGTATTGGGAATCACAATAGGCGTATTAGTAATTGTATGGTTAGAAAGAGAAATATCCGCAGGGCTACAACAACGTATTGGACCTGAATACGCCGGTCCTTTAGGAGTTCTTCAAGCTCTAGCAGATGGGACAAAACTACTTTTCAAAGAGAATCTTCTTCCATCTAGAGGAGATACTAGTTTATTTAGTATCGGACCATCCATAGCAGTCATATCCATTCTGCTAAGTTATTTAGTAATTCCTTTTGACTATCGTCTTGTTTTAACCGATCTCAATATCGGAGTTTTTTTATGGATTGCGGTCTCAAGTATTGCTCCCATTGGACTTCTTATGTCAGGATATGGTTCAAATAATAAATATTCCTTTTTAGGTGGTCTACGAGCTGCTGCTCAATCGATTAGTTATGAAATACCATTAACTCTATGTGTATTATCAATATCTCTACGTGCGATTCGTTGAAACATAAACTTTTCCCTATTCCTTTCTTTCTAGTCTTTATAGAAAAAGAGGGGGAATAAATTGCATACATATCTTCATTTTTTTATTTATTATTCGGGTTAATGAATTAAATTAGATAGTTATATGAGTGAAAAAAAAAACAG